GCTAGTGTAGCTTAACTAAAGCATAACACTGAAGATGTTAAGATGGACCCTAGAAAGTCCCGCAAGCACAAAGGCTTGGTCCTGACTTTATTATCAACTTTAGCCAAACTTACACATGCAAGTATCCGCACTCCTGTGAGAATGCCCTACAGTTCCCCGTCCGGGAACAAGGAGCCGGTATCAGGCACATTTATCGAGCCCATGACGCCTTGCTTAGCCACACCCTCAAGGGAACTCAGCAGTGATAGACATTAAGCCATAAGTGAAAACTTGACTTAGTTAAGGTTAAGAGGGCCGGTAAAACTCGTGCCAGCCACCGCGGTTATACGAGAGGCCCAAGTTGATAGCCATCGGCGTAAAGCGTGGTTAAATTAAAACTCATACTAAAGCCAAACATCTTCAAGACTGTTATACGTAACCGAAGACAGGAAGTTCAACCACGAAAGTGGCTTTATTTGATCTGAATCCACGAAAGCTAAGGAACAAACTGGGATTAGATACCCCACTATGCCTAGCCCTAAACATTGATAGTACTATACACCCACTATCCGCCTGGGAACTACGAGCAATAGCTTAAAACCCAAAGGACTTGGCGGTGCTTTAGATCCACCTAGAGGAGCCTGTTCTAGAACCGATAACCCCCGTTCAACCTCACCCTTCCTTGTTTATCCCGCCTATATACCGCCGTCGTCAGCTTACCCTGTGAAGGTCTAATAGTAAGCAAAACTGGCACAGCCTAAAACGTCAGGTCGAGGTGTAGCGTATGGAGGGGGAAGAAATGGGCTACATTCGCTACTACAGCGAACACGAAAGATGCACTGAAACACTCATCTGAAGGAGGATTTAGCAGTAAGCAGGAAATAGAGCGTCCCGCTGAAACTGGCCCTGAAGCGCGCACACACCGCCCGTCACTCTCCCCAAAGCCGCCCATACAATTAACTAAAACCTAATAATCAAAAAGGGGAGGCAAGTCGTAACATGGTAAGTGTACCGGAAGGTGCACTTGGAAAAATCAGAGCGTGGCTAAGATAGAAAAGCATCTCCCTTACACTGAGAAGTCACCCGTGCAAATCGGGTCGCCCTGATGCCCAACAGCTAGCCCACCCAATCAATCTCAACAAACCCATGTTAATAACCCCTAAATACCCCAGTATTTAAATTAAACAAACCATTTTTCCCCCTTAGTATAGGCGATAGAAAAGGGACCCCGGCGCAATAGAGAAAGTACCGCAAGGGAATGCTGAAAGAGAAATGAAATAACCCAGTTAAGCCTTAAAAAGCAGAGATTCAACCTCGTACCTTTTGCATCATGATTTAGCGAGTGTACCCCAAGCAAAGAGTACTTTAGTTTGGCGTCCCGAAACTACGTGAGCTACTCCAAGACAGCCTATTAATAGGGCGTACCCGTCTCTGTGGCAAAAGAGTGGGGAGAGCTTTGAGTAGAGGTGATAAACCTACCGAACCTAGTTATAGCTGGTTATCCAAGAAATGAATAGAAGTTCAGCCTCTTGGCTTCTCTTTTCACCCTAGTTTAACCCCTATTGATGCATTAAAGAAACCAAAAGAGTTAGTCAAAGGGGGTACAGCCCCTTTGAATCAAGACACAACTTTACCAGGAGGGTAAAGATCATAATAATTAAAGCTAAATACTCTGGTGGGCCTAAAAGCAGCCATCCCCTTAGAAAGCGTTAAAGCTCAGGCATATCCTCAAACCCTTCTTATTCTGATCACTTAATCTTACCCCCCTAACCGTACTGGATCGTCCCATGCCTACATGGGAGTGACTATGCTGATATGAGTAATAAGAGAGTCAAAGACTCTCTCCCCGCACACGTGTACGTCAGAACGGACAACCCGCTGACTCTTAACGGCCCCAAATAAAGAGGGCATTGGGTAATAAACCGAAAACTAGAAAAATACCCAAGAACCAACCGTTAACCCCACACAGGTGTGCCCCCAGGGAAAGACTAAAAGAAAGAGAAGGAACTCGGCAAACACATTAAGCCTCGCCTGTTTACCAAAAACATCGCCTCTTGTAAACTCAAAAATAAGAGGTCCCGCCTGCCCTGTGACTATTTGTTTAACGGCCGCGGTATTTTGACCGTGCGAAGGTAGCGCAATCACTTGTCTTTTAAATGGAGACCCGTATGAATGGCATAACGAGGGCTTAGCTGTCTCCTCTTTCTAGTCAATGAAATTGATCTCCCCGTGCAGAAGCGGGGATAAAAACATAAGACGAGAAGACCCTATGGAGCTTTAGATACCAAGGCAGCCCACGTTAAGCCCCCTGAATAAAGGACTAAACCAAGTGAGCCCTGCCCTAATGTCTTTGGTTGGGGCGACCGCGGGGAATTAAAAAACCCCCACGTGGAATGGGAGCACTTCTCCTACAACTAAGAGCTACAGCTCTAGTAAACAGAATTTCTGACCAACAAGATCCGGCAATGCCGATCAACGGACCGAGTTACCCTAGGGATAACAGCGCAATCCTCTTTTAGAGCCCATATCGACAAGGGGGTTTACGACCTCGATGTTGGATCAGGACATCCTAATGGTGCAGCCGCTATTAAGGGTTCGTTTGTTCAACGATTAAAGTCCTACGTGATCTGAGTTCAGACCGGAGTAATCCAGGTCAGTTTCTATCTATGCTATGCTCTTTTCTAGTACGAAAGGACCGGAAAGAAGAGGCCCATGCTCAAGGCACGCCTCCCCCTCACCTAGTGAAGTCAACTAAAGTAGGCAAAAGGGCATACCCTCTTGCCTAAGAAAAAGGCATGTTAAGGTGGCAGAGCCCGGTATATTGCAAAAGACCTAAGCCCTTTCTACAGAGGTTCAAATCCTCTCCTTAACTATGATATCCGTCCTCATCACACATATTATTAACCCCCTCGCCTTTATCGTACCAGTTCTCCTAGCCGTCGCCTTTCTCACCCTCCTTGAGCGGAAAGTGCTCGGCTATATGCAACTGCGGAAGGGGCCAAATGTTGTCGGACCCTATGGGCTTCTTCAACCCATCGCTGACGGCTTGAAACTCTTCACTAAAGAACCCGTGCGCCCTTCAACCTCCTCCCCTGTACTTTTCCTTATTGCACCCATACTAGCACTTACCCTTGCCCTTACTTTGTGAGCCCCCATACCCCTACCCTACCCTGTCATCGACCTTAACCTAGGCATTTTATTTATTCTTGCCCTCTCTAGTCTCGCAGTCTACTCAATTTTAGGCGCAGGTTGAGCATCCAACTCAAAATATGCCCTCATCGGGGCCCTACGAGCAGTAGCTCAGACTATTTCATACGAGGTAAGCCTAGGCCTGATTTTGCTTAACATTATTATTTTTACCGGGGGCTTTACATTACAGACATTCAACATTGCTCAAGAAAGTGTCTGATTAATCTTACCCGCCTGACCCCTAGCCGCGATATGATATATTTCCACCTTAGCCGAGACTAACCGGGCCCCCTTTGACCTCACGGAAGGGGAGTCCGAGCTAGTATCCGGGTTCAATGTAGAGTACGCAGGAGGCCCATTTGCCTTATTTTTCCTAGCAGAATACGCCAATATTTTATTAATAAACACCCTCTCCGCTGCACTCTTCTTGGGGGCCTCCCACATTCCCTCGATCCCTGAACTTACCGCTATCAATTTAATAACTAAAGCAGCCCTCCTCTCGGTACTATTCCTCTGAGTACGAGCCTCCTACCCACGGTTTCGATATGACCAACTCATGCACCTAATCTGAAAAAATTTCCTGCCCCTTACTTTAGCCCTGGTCATTTGACACCTAGCCCTACCCATTGCCTTTGCAGGACTACCCCCACAACTATAGCCGCGGAGTTGTGCCTGAAGAAAAGGGCCACTTTGATAGAGTGACTTATGGGGGTTAAAGTCCCCCCAACTCCTTAGAAAGAAGGGGCTCGAACCCTACCTAAAGAGATCAAAACTCTTAGTGCTTCCACTACACCACTTCCTAGTAAGGTCAGCTAATTAAGCTCTTGGGCCCATACCCCAAATATGTTGGTTAAACTCCTTCCCTTGCTAATGAACCCCTACATCTTAGCCACCCTTCTCTTTGGTTTAGGGCTAGGAACCACCATCACATTCGCTAGCTCCCACTGACTACTCGCCTGGATAGGCCTAGAAATAAACACCCTCGCCATTATCCCACTAATAGCGCAGCATCATCACCCCCGAGCAGTTGAAGCCACCACTAAATACTTCCTTACACAAGCCACTGGGGCCGCAATACTCCTGTTTGCAAGCACCACTAACGCCTGACTTACAGGACAGTGGGATATTCAACAAATATCACACCCCCTCCCTGTTACCCTTATCACCCTGGCTCTCGCATTAAAAGTAGGCCTCGCCCCCCTTCACTCATGACTCCCTGAAGTTTTACAAGGATTAGATCTCACCACTGGACTCATTCTGTCCACTTGACAAAAATTAGCCCCATTCGCACTACTTACTCAAATTCAACCCACCAATTCCACCCTCCTCATCACACTAGGCCTTGCATCAACTCTTGTTGGGGGGTGGGGTGGTTTGAACCAAACACAACTACGTAAAATCCTAGCTTACTCCTCAATCGCCCACCTTGGGTGAATAGTCTTAGTCCTACAGTTTTCGCCCCCTTTAACACTCCTCACCCTCCTTACATACCTCATCATAACCTTCTCAACTTTCCTTGTATTTAAACTTAACAACGCCACCAACATTAATGCTCTAGCCACATCCTGAGCTAAAGCCCCCATCCTTACATCTCTCACCCCTCTTGTACTTCTATCCCTTGGGGGACTACCCCCGCTTACAGGATTTATACCCAAATGGCTTATTTTACAAGAACTAACCAAACAGGACCTAGCCGCTACCGCTACACTAGCGGCACTAACCGCACTCCTCAGTTTATACTTCTACTTACGCCTTTCCTATGCTATGACCCTCACTATACCCCCCAATAATACAACTGGAGTAACCCCCTGACGTCTCTCCTCCTCACAAACCACAATACCCCTTGCCATCTCAACCACAACGACATTACTTCTGCTCCCCCTCACCCCCGCCGCAATTGCACTCCTGACCCTCTAAGAGACTTAGGCTAATACAAGACCAAGGGCCTTCAAAGCCCTAAGTGAGGGTGAGAATCCCCCAGTCCCTGATAAGACTTGCAGGATACTAGCCCACATCGCCTGCATGCAAAACAGACACTTTAATTAAGCTAAAGCCTTTCTAGGTGGGTAGGCCTCGATCCTACAAAATCTTAGTTAACAGCTAAGTGCTCAAGCCAGCGAGCATCCACCTATCTTCCCCTCGCCTGTCGTACAAGTAGAGGCGAGGGAAAGCCCCAGCAGGAGTTAGTCTGCCTCTTAAGATTTGCAATCTTATATGTTGAACACCTTGGGGCTTGGTAAGAAGAGGACTCAAACCTCTGTCTATGGGATTACAATCCACCGCTTAAAACTCAGCCATCCTACCTGTGGCCATCACACGATGATTCTTCTCGACTAATCACAAAGACATTGGCACCCTCTATCTAGTATTTGGTGCTTGAGCCGGAATAGTAGGCACAGCCCTAAGCCTCCTAATTCGAGCTGAGCTGAGCCAACCCGGAGCCCTTTTAGGTGACGACCAAATTTATAATGTAATTGTTACGGCCCATGCTTTCGTAATAATTTTCTTTATAGTAATACCAATCATAATCGGGGGCTTCGGAAACTGACTTGTCCCCCTAATGATTGGCGCACCAGATATAGCATTCCCTCGAATAAATAACATGAGCTTTTGACTCCTCCCTCCCTCCTTTCTGTTATTACTTGCCTCTTCAGGGGTAGAAGCAGGAGCCGGAACCGGCTGGACAGTCTACCCCCCTCTCGCTGGTAACCTGGCACATGCAGGAGCCTCTGTTGACCTGACAATCTTCTCCTTACATCTGGCGGGGATCTCCTCAATTCTTGGAGCAATTAACTTCATTACAACCATCATTAACATGAAACCCCCTGCTATTTCTCAATACCAAACCCCTCTTTTCGTATGGTCTGTTCTTATTACAGCCGTCTTGCTGCTCCTCTCCCTTCCAGTCCTTGCTGCCGGTATCACAATGCTTTTAACAGATCGTAACCTTAATACCACCTTCTTCGACCCGGCGGGAGGTGGAGACCCCATCCTTTACCAACACCTCTTTTGATTCTTCGGCCACCCTGAAGTATATATCCTCATCCTTCCTGGCTTCGGAATAGTCTCCCACATTGTGGCGTACTACTCAGGCAAAAAAGAACCTTTTGGATACATGGGCATGGTTTGAGCCATGATGGCCATCGGCCTTCTAGGCTTTATCGTGTGGGCCCACCACATGTTTACAGTGGGGATGGATGTAGACACACGTGCTTATTTTACATCTGCTACAATAATTATCGCCATTCCTACGGGTGTTAAAGTTTTTAGCTGGCTCGCCACTCTTCATGGAGGCTCCATCAAATGGGAAACCCCCCTTTTATGAGCCCTCGGGTTCATCTTTCTTTTTACAGTAGGGGGTCTAACAGGCATTGTTCTCGCCAATTCATCTCTTGACATTGTTCTACATGACACCTATTACGTAGTTGCCCACTTCCACTACGTCCTATCTATGGGGGCCGTCTTTGCTATCGTTGCCGGGTTCGTTCACTGATTCCCTCTTTTCTCAGGTTACACCCTCCACAGCACTTGAACAAAAATTCACTTCGGAGTAATATTTTTAGGTGTCAACCTCACCTTCTTCCCCCAGCACTTCCTAGGCCTGGCCGGAATACCCCGACGGTACTCAGACTACCCAGATGCCTATACCCTGTGAAACACCGTCTCTTCAATCGGGTCATTAATTTCCCTCGTGGCAGTAATTATGTTCCTGTTTATTATTTGAGAAGCATTCGCTGCTAAACGTGAAGTTCTAGCAGTAGAGCTCACAACAACCAATGTAGAGTGACTACACGGCTGCCCTCCCCCTTACCACACATTCGAGGAGCCTGCATTTGTCCTAGTTCAATCAAACTAACGAGAAAGGGAGGAGTCGAACCCCCATAAACTGGTTTCAAGCCAGTCACATAACCGCTCTGTCACTTTCTTTATAAGACACTAGTAAAATAGCATATTACACCGCCTTGTCAAGGCAGAGTTGTGGGTTAAAGCCCCGCGTGTCTTAGCCCCAATGGCCCATCCCTCCCAACTAGGATTTCAAGATGCAGCTTCACCTGTAATAGAAGAACTTCTTCATTTTCACGATCACGCCTTAATAATCGTCTTTCTAATTAGCACCGTAGTACTTTACATTATTGTGGCTATAGTCTCCACAAAATTAACTAACAAGTATATCCTAGACTCCCAAGAAATTGAGATCATCTGAACTGTTCTCCCGGCAATCATTCTTATTCTCATCGCCCTTCCCTCCTTACGCATTCTCTACCTCATAGATGAAATTAACAGCCCCCTCCTTACTATTAAAGCGGTGGGCCACCAATGATATTGAAGCTACGAATACACAGACTACGAAGACCTCGGATTCGATGCCTACATAATTCCTACACAAGATTTAAACCCCGGCCAGTTCCGACTCTTAGAGGCCGATCACCGAATAGTAATCCCAGTAGAGTCCCCCATCCGAGTTTTAGTCTCCGCTGACGACGTCCTACACTCCTGAGCAGTCCCTGCCCTCGGAATTAAGATAGACGCAGTTCCAGGGCGCCTAAATCAAACGGCCTTCATTGCATCCCGCCCCGGTATTTTCTATGGCCAATGCTCTGAGATTTGCGGAGCGAACCATAGTTTTATGCCCATCGTAGTTGAAGCAGTCCCCCTAGAACACTTTGAAAACTGATCCTCACGAATACTTGAAGACGCCTCGCTAAGAAGCTAAATCGGGAACAGCGTTAGCCTTTTAAGCTAAAGATTGGTGACTCCCAACCACCCTTAACGACATGCCTCAACTCAATCCCGCACCTTGATTTGCAATCCTAATCTTTTCATGACTAATTTTTCTAGCCGTTATTCCCCCCAAAGTAATGGCCCACACCTTTCCGAATGAACCAACACTCCAAAGCACCGAAAAACCCAAAACAGAATCCTGAACCTGACCATGACAGTAAGCCTTTTTGACCAATTTATGAGCCCCACACTTCTAGGCATTCCTCTAATTGCCCTCGCCATTTCCCTCCCCTGAATCATATACCCAGCTCCCACAACCCGATGACTCAACAGTCGTTTCCTCGCTCTCCAAGGATGATTTATCAACCGCTTCACCCAACAGCTTCTTCTCCCCCTAAGCCTAGGCGGACACAAGTGGGCTGCCCTCCTCACTTCCTTAATAATTTTCCTGATTACCATAAACATGTTAGGCCTACTTCCTTATACTTTTACCCCTACCACGCAACTTTCCTTAAACCTTGGCCTTGCAACCCCCCTATGACTTGCAACCGTAATCATCGGGATGCGAAACCAACCAACACATGCCCTAGGCCACCTCCTCCCAGAAGGAACCCCCGGCCCGCTCATCCCGGTTCTTATTGTCATTGAAACAATTAGCCTATTTATTCGCCCCCTCGCACTAGGAGTACGGCTCACCGCCAATTTAACCGCCGGGCACCTTTTAATCCAACTTATCTCAACAGCCGCCTTTGTCCTTCTCTCCTCAATACCAGTTGTAGCCTTACTTACATCCACAGTTCTTGTCCTACTAACCCTCCTAGAAGTTGCTGTCGCCATAATTCAAGCCTACGTATTTGTGCTTCTTTTAACCCTCTACCTTCAAGAAAACGTCTAATGGCCCATCAAGCACACGCATACCACATAGTTGACCCCAGCCCTTGACCTCTAACAGGGGCAATCGCTGCCCTATTGATAACATCAGGTCTCGCAACCTGGTTCCACTTCCAATCCACAATTCTCATAACACTCGGAATGGCCCTTCTTCTACTCACCATATTTCAATGATGACGAGACATCGTACGGGAAGGTACATTCCAAGGCCATCACACACCCCCAGTCCAAAAGGGCCTCCGCTACGGAATAGTTCTTTTTATCACCTCAGAAGTCTTCTTCTTTCTGGGCTTCTTTTGAGCCTTTTATCATGCAAGCCTCGCACCCTCCCCCGAACTCGGGGGATGCTGGCCTCCCGCAGGCATCACCACCCTCGACCCATTTGAAGTCCCCCTACTTAACACAGCCGTCCTTCTTGCCTCTGGAGTAACAGTTACCTGAGCCCATCACAGCATCATGGAAGGCGAACGAAAACAGGCAGTCCAATCCCTCACACTAACAATTCTCCTTGGCTTTTATTTTACATTCCTACAAGCCTTAGAATACTACGAAGCCCCCTTCACAATTGCAGATGGCGTATACGGCTCTACCTTCTTTGTGGCCACAGGTTTTCATGGCCTCCATGTAATTATTGGCTCCACATTTTTAGCCGTTTGTCTTATCCGTCAGATTTTACATCATTTTACATCCGAACACCACTTCGGATTCGAAGCAGCCGCCTGATACTGACATTTCGTAGACGTCGTATGACTATTCCTCTATATCTCAATCTACTGATGAGGATCTTAATCTTTCTAGTACCAATGTTAGTATAAGTGACTTCCAATCACCCGGTCTTGGTTAAAGTCCAAGGAAAGATAATGAACCTAGTTACAACTGTAGTTGCTATTGCCACCCTACTCTCCGTCATCCTGGCTCTTGTATCTTTTTGACTCCCTCAAATGACCCCCGACCACGAAAAGCTTTCCCCATACGAATGCGGCTTTGACCCCGTAGGCTCTGCCCGTCTGCCCTTCTCCCTTCGATTCTTTTTAGTCGCCATCCTTTTCTTACTCTTCGATTTAGAAATCGCCCTCCTTCTCCCCCTACCTTGAGGAGATCAACTAACGTCCCCCTTAATAACATTCCTCTGAGCCACGGCTGTTCTAACCCTTCTAACCTTAGGCTTGATTTACGAGTGACTCCAAGGTGGCCTAGAATGGGCCGAGTAGTCAATTAGTTTAAGGAAAACCTTTGATTTCGGCTCAAAAACTTATGGTTAAAGTCCATAATTGTCTAATGACCCCCGTTCACTTTGCCTTCTCATCGGCTTTTATATTAGGACTAACTGGCTTAGCCTTCCATCGAACCCACCTACTTTCCGCCCTTTTATGTTTAGAAGGAATAATATTATCTTTATTTATTGCCCTCTCTCTTTGAACCCTACAACTAGGCGCTACAAGCTTCTCCGCAGCCCCAATACTCTTACTAGCATTCTCAGCTTGTGAAGCAAGCGCCGGGCTTGCCCTCCTGGTGGCCACCGCTCGCACCCACGGCACTGACCACCTCCAAAGCCTAAATCTCCTACAATGCTAAAAATCCTAATCCCCACCCTCATGCTAGTCCCCACCGCCTGAATGGCGCACCCCAAATGACTCTGGCCCACTACTCTCATACACAGTCTACTAATCGCCCTCATTAGTCTCTCATGACTCACCAATATAGCAGAAACAGGCTGATCCAGTCTCAATTTTTACATGGCCACAGACCCTCTATCCACACCCCTTCTAGTTCTTACTTGTTGACTACTTCCTCTTATAATCCTGGCAAGTCAAAGCCACACAGCCACTGAACCTCTCAATCGACAACGAACATACCTGACTCTTCTAACATCCCTCCAAATTTTCCTTATTATGGCCTTCGGAGCCACAGAGATTATTATGTTTTACATTATATTTGAAGCCACCCTTATCCCCACTCTTATCCTAATTACTCGCTGAGGAAACCAAACCGAGCGCCTAAACGCAGGTGTTTATTTCCTCTTTTACACCCTCGCTGGCTCCCTCCCCCTGCTTGTTGCACTTCTCCTTCTTCAAAACAGTGCTGGAACTCTCTCACTTTTAACTATTCAGTACTCCAACCCTATTGAACTCTCATCTTACGCTCACAAACTATGATGGGCGGGCTGCCTTCTCGCCTTTCTAGTAAAAATGCCCCTGTATGGAGTACATCTCTGGCTGCCAAAGGCACATGTTGAAGCCCCAGTCGCAGGCTCAATAATCCTAGCTGCCGTACTCCTAAAACTAGGGGGTTACGGAATAATACGAATAGTTGTTATACTTGAGCCACTAACTAAAGAATTAAGCTACCCCTTTATTGTTTTTGCTCTATGAGGGGTAATTATAACCGGCTCCATCTGCCTCCGTCAAACAGATCTCAAATCCCTTATTGCCTACTCCTCCGTAAGCCACATAGGCCTAGTTGTTGGAGGCATCCTCATTCAAACCCCCTGAGGTTTTAGCGGTGCCCTAATCCTCATAATTGCCCACGGCTTAGCATCCTCAGCCCTTTTCTGTCTTGCGAACACAAACTATGAACGTACGCATAGTCGAACAATACTTCTGGCCCGAGGACTACAGATGGTCCTACCCCTTATGACAGCATGATGGTTTATTGCAAGCCTCGCAAATTTAGCACTTCCCCCTCTCCCCAACCTGATAGGAGAACTAATAATTATTACTTCACTATTTAACTGATCTTGATGAACCATTATCTTAACCGGGGCCGGTACACTTATTACTGCAAGTTACTCCCTCTATATATTTCTCATAACTCAACGAGGCCCACTTCCAGCGCACATCATTGCCTTAGACCCCTCCCATACACGAGAACACCTACTTATAGCCCTTCATCTCATCCCCCTGATCCTGCTCATCCTAAAACCTGAACTAATCTGAGGATGAGCCTCGTGTAGATATAGTTTAACCAAAATATTAGATTGTGATTCTAAAGACAAGGGTTAAAATCCCTTTATCCACCGAGAGAGGCTCGCCAGCAACGAAGACTGCTAATCTCCGCGACCTTGGTTGAACCCCAGGGCTCACTCGAACAGCTCCTAAAGGATAACAGCTCATCCATTGGTCTTAGGAACCAAAAACTCTTGGTGCAAATCCAAGTAGCAGCTATGCACCCCTCTTCACTAATAATAACCTCAAGCCTAATTATTATTTTCACACTGTTGATCTACCCCGTACTCTCAACCCTAACCCCTCGCATCCAACCCCCGGATTGGGCCACTACACATGTCAAAACAGCGGTAAAAATGGGGTTTTTCGTCAGCCTCCTCCCCCTCTTTTTGTTCTTCAACGAGGGGGCCGAAACAATCATCACCTCATGAACTTGAATAAACACCACATGCTTTGATATCAGTATTAGCTTTAAATTCGATCACTACTCCATCATCTTTACCCCCATCGCCCTTTATGTAACCTGGTCCATTCTAGAATTCGCATCTTGATACATACATGCAGACCCCAACATGAACCGATTCTTCAAATATCTTTTAATTTTCCTTATCGCCATAATTATTCTAGTCACCGCAAACAACATATTCCAATTATTTATTGGCTGAGAGGGGGTGGGCATTATATCCTTTCTTCTCATCGGCTGATGATACGGCCGAGCCGACGCCAACACCGCCGCCCTCCAAGCGGTTGTTTACAACCGCGTGGGGGACGTAGGCCTAATCTTTGCCATAGCCTGAATAGCCATAAATCTTAACTCCTGGGAGATACAGCAGATTTTCGTAGCCTCTAAAGACTTCGATTTAACCTTCCCACTCCTGGGACTGATTCTCGCAGCCACCGGAAAATCCGCCCAATTCGGCCTCCATCCATGGCTCCCCTCCGCCATGGAAGGTCCTACACCGGTCTCTGCCCTACTACACTCAAGCACCATGGTCGTTGCTGGTATTTTCCTCCTAATCCGCATAAGCCCTCTACTAGAACACAACCAAACCGCTTTAACCACCTGTCTCTGTTTAGGCGCCCTAACAACTCTTTTTACAGCCACTTGCGCACTAACTCAAAATGACATCAAGAAAATTGTCGCCTTCTCAACATCAAGCCAGCTTGGACTAATAATGGTCACTATCGGACTTAACCAACCCCAACTCGCCTTCCTACACATTTGCACCCACGCCTTTTTTAAAGCAATACTTTTCCTCTGTTCAGGCTCAATCATCCACAGTCTAAACGATGAGCAAGACATTCGCAAAATAGGGGGCATACACCACCTCACCCCCTTTACCTCCTCCTGTTTAACAATTGGAAGCCTCGCCCTCACCGGAACCCCCTTCCTAGCCGGCTTCTTTTCAAAAGACGCCATCATTGAAGCCCTCAACACATCACACCTAAACGCCTGAGCCCTTACTCTCACCCTTCTAGCCACCTCTTTCACAGCCATTTACAGCCTACGCGTGGTCTACTTCGTATCCATGGGCCACCCTCGATTTAATTCACTATCCCCTATCAATGAAAATAACCCTGCCGTAATTAACCCCATCAAACGTTTAGCCTGAGGAAGTATCGTCGCAGGTCTCCTAATTACCTCTAACATTACCCCCTTAAAAACTCCCATTATAACTATGCCTCCCCTGCTTAAACTAGCAGCCCTTGTCGTCACAGTCAGCGGACTAATTCTCGCCCTAGAACTAGCCTCCTTAACAAGTAAACAACACCAAATGAACCCAAACCTAACCACCCATCACTTCTCTAATATGCTGGGGTTCTTCCCAACAATTGTTCATCGCTGCACTCCCAAAATTAGCTTGGCCCTCGGTCAAATAATTGCCAGCCAAATAGTAGACCAAACTTGACTTGAGAAAACAGGCCCTAAGGCCATCGCCACTTCTAACCTTCCTCTAATTACCACCACCAGCAACACACAACAAGGCTTGATCAAAACCTACCTAGCCCTATTCCTCCTTACCCTCACCCTTGCCATTCTCCTAACCATTTATTAAACGGCCCGGAGTGTTCCTCGACTTAAACCCCGAGTTAACTCCAAAACAACAAACAACGTAAGCAAAAGCACCCAAGCACTTATAACCAACATCCCTCCTCCCGTCGAGTACATGAGGGCCACCCCACCTATATCCCCCCGAAACACAGAAAAATCCGCATATTCATCAGCCGACACTCAAGACGCCTCATATCACCCACCCCACACAGTGCTTGAAAACACCACCACCCCAACAACATATATAACTATGTATAATAAAACGGAACGACTCCCTCAACTTTCCGGAAAAGGTTCAGCCGCAAGTGCTGCCGAATACGCAAACACCACCAACATCCCACCCAAGTAAATTAAAAATAAGACTAACGATAAAAAGGGGCCTCCGTGCCCCACCAAGACCCCACACCCCATGCCCGCCACGACTACTAGCCCTAAGGCAGCAAAATAAGGAGAAGGATTAGAAGCAACAGCCACTAACCCAAGTACTAACCCCAATAAGAACAAAGACATAATATAAGTCATAATTTCTGCCAGGAATTTAACCAGGACTAATGGCTTGAAAAACCACCGTTGTTATTCAACTACAAAAACCTTAATGGCAAGCCTACGAAAAACTCATCCCCTACTAAAAATCGCAAACAATGCACTAGTTGACCTTCCCGCCCCTTCGAATATTTCGGTATGATGAAACTTTGGTTCCCTACTTGGCCTTTGCTTAATTATCCAGATTCTAACAGGACTTTTCCTCGCCATACACTATACCCCTGACATCGCAACAGCCTTCTCATCTGTTGGCCATATCTGTCGAGATGTAAATTATGGCTGACTCATTCGTAACCTCCATGCCAACGGCGCTTCTTTCTTCTTCATTTGTGTCTATATACATATCGGACGAGGCTTATATTACGGCTCCTACCTGTACAAAGAAACTTGAAACATTGGTGTCGTACTACTCCTCCTCGTAATAATAACCGCCTTTGTCGGCTATGTCCTACCCTGAGGACAGATATCCTTCTGGGGTGCCACAGTCATTACCAACCTTCTTTCCGCAGTCCCCTACATCGGCAATGCCCTTGTGCAATGAATTTGGGGAGGCTTCTCAGTAGACAACGCCACTCTAACTCGATTCTTTGCCTTCCACTTCCTTTTCCCTTTCGTTATTGCAGGTGCAACACTTATTCACCTCCTGTTTCTACACGAAACAGGCTCCAATAACCCCCTAGGACTAAATTCAGACGCAGACAAAATCTCCTTCCACCCCTATTTCTCTTACAAAGACCTCCTAGGGTTTGCAGCTTTACTTATCGCCCTCACAGCCCTTGCATTATTTTCTCCAAACCTTTTAGGAGACCCCGATAACTTTACCCCCGCCAACCCCCTCGTGACGCCCCCTCATATTAAACCTGAATGATACTTCTTATTTGCCTACGCTATCCTCCGATCAATCCCCAACAAACTCGGAGGTGTGTTAGCTCTCTTAGCCTCCATCCTCGTGCTCATAGTAGTACCCATTCTCCACACGTCAAAACAACGAGGCCTAACCTTTCGCCCAGTTACTCAATTTCTATTTTGGGCCCTTATCGCAGACGTCGCCATTCTTACATGAATCGGAGGCATGCCTGTAGAACACCCCTTCATTATTATCGGCCAAGTTGCATCCGTCCTCTACTTCTCCCTCTTCCTAGCCCTATTCCCACTGGCCGGCTGAATCGAGAACAAAGCCTTGGGATGATCTTGCAGTTGTAGCTCAGTGCCAGAGCACCGGTCTTGTAAACCGGGCGCCGGAGGTTAGAACCCTCCCTACTGCTCAAAGAAAGGAGATTTTAACTCCTACCCCTAACTCCCAAAGCTAGGATTCTAAACTAAACTATTCCTTGAAACACCAACGAAACACGTATGTATTTTAGTACATGTATGTATTTTAGTACATGTATGTATTTTAGTACATGTATGTATTTTAGTACATGTATGTATTTTAGTACATGTATGTATTATCACCATAAGTTTATATTAACCATTTATCTACATTCTAGTACATGTATGTATTATCACCATAAGTTTATATTAACCATTTATCTACATTCTAGTACATGTATGTATTATCACCATAAGTTTATATTAACCATTTATCTACATTCTAGTACATGTATGTATTATCACCATAAGTTTATATTAACCATTTATCTACATTCTAGTACATGTATGTATTATCACCATAAGTTTATATTAACCATTTATCTACATTCTAGTACATGTATGTATTATCACCATAAGTTTATATTAACCATTTATCTACATTCTAGTACATGTATCAAAAGTAAACATAAAGCATAAAAATTAATTCAGTAATTTATTAAGTCAAGAGTTCAGTAAATTTAACATTCCACACCATATTCTTTAGTAATGTTATACGTTTCTCCACATTATATGAATCACACCATTCGACTCAATAAGAACCGATCATCAGTTGATAACTTAAGAATAACGGTTATTGAAAATGAGGGACAAGTATTTGTGGGGGTCGCACACAGTGAATTTTTCCTGGCATTTGGTTCCTACTTCAGGATCATTGATTGATATTATTCCTCCCACTTTCATCGACGCTTACATAAGTTAATGGTGGGGTACATCCCCGAGATGACCCAGCATGCCGAGCGTTCTCTCCAGCGAGCAAGGGGTTCTCTTTTTTCTTTTCCTTTCATTTGACATTACAGAGCGCATACGGTAATAACAGACAAGGTATGAGCATTTATCGCGTCAAGCAGGTAAATAGTTTGAATGTTGGAAAGATATTCTAATAAGAATTGCATACTGATATATCAAGAGCATATATAATGATATTTCACTCGAGAGATCCTTAATATCGCCCTTGGTTTCCTCGCGTTAAACCCCCCCTACCCCCCTAAACTCCTGAGATAACTAAGACTCCTGAAAACCCCCCGGAAACAGGAAAATCCCTAGTAGTTTAATGTGGGGCTAAAATATGCTTATTTACACTATTAAAATAATGCGTAT